AAGCAAGAAGATTGTTTATGGAGAAACAACAAGAAAAATTCATATTCTGATACATAAGAGTTATATAGGAATTGAAATAGTCTTTTATTTTCTTTTTTCGAAAGAAAAATGGATTTCATTGAAGTAATAAGACTATTCCAATTCGAATAATAGTTAAGAAAGAATCGCAATAAATGCAAAGATGGAACATCTTGGATCCGGTATTCAAGGAATTGAACTAATATTTCCAAATGGATAGGGTAGGGTATTTCTATATGTGTTATAGAATGTAAATGCAAAAATTTGTCTTCTAAAAAGGGAAATATTGAATGAATAGATTGTAAATTTTGAAACTTTGGTATTTCTTTTTCTTGCGAATAAGAAAGTTCTCCTAGCGAGAATGGGATTTCCACAACGATCGCAAACCCTTCAGATAGAATCTGAGAATAAAACTCAGAATAAAAATGATTACTGCGATCCAACAATAGATCTTGGTTAGGATGATTGACCGAATTAATCCAAAAATTCTGCTGATACATTCGAATAATTAAACGTTTTACAAGTAGTGAACTAAATTTCTTGGTATTAGAACCAAGAATTTCCACAGGTTTGCAACCATTTAATCCATAATCATGGGCAAATGCATAAATATATTCCTGAAAGAGAAGTGGGAATACAAAGTTTTGTTGACGAGATTTCTGTTTTTCTGAATACCCTTCGAATTTTTCCATTTGTATTTTTACTTGAATCAGAGAAAAAAAAAACATTTCTCTATTTAGCAAATGATGATACATAGTGCAATATGGTCAGAACAGGGTGTTGCATTTTTTAATACAAACTCTGGAAAGAAAGGAAGTCTAACCCATAGGTTTTTTTTCTGCTCCTTTTCTATCGAATTAGTTTATGTTTGTTCTAATTAAACAAAAAAAAAGAACAAATATTTTATTTTTGCAAGCCAATTGCTCTTTTGACTTTGGAATACAGTCTCTTTATCAATATACTGTTTCTTTTACACATTCAATTCATAACATCCCTTCCAATTCATAATTCAAGAATAATTAGGATTTCTAAAAAAAAAAGTAAGGGGGTCCACTCATAGGAAAACCCAACCTTTCCCCGCATCAGGCACTAATCCATTTTTAACATCTAATTAGATCAGGGAATCATTCCAATTAAGAACTTAAGCTCGTTGCTTTAAATTTTACCAGAATTAGAGCCAGGCTCTATCCATTTATTCACTAGACCCAGAAAATCAGAATTTTTTTCTATAAAAAAAAGAAATTGATTTTATTACGACATGCTATTTTTTCCATTCATTACCTTTGAGGATCAGTCGTGGTCTTCTAGACTCTACCAAGAGTCTGGACGAATTTGTTACTTCATCCAAATGTGTAAAAGATCATAGTCGCACTTAAAAGCCGAGTACTCTACCATTGAGTTAGCAACCCAGATAAAAAAGGATCTTAGATACGATCGAAATCCAAAAATCGATGGAATTACACTGGACACCCCTGTCAAAACGTTGAATTAGTAAGACATCAAAAGAAAAAAAAAAATTATAACCCATTAAAATTAAAAACACTCAAATACCAAAATAAATGGATCCCATTAAATTTAACTAAGGTTAAAAAAGGAGCAGCCCCAATCACAATGGAAAAATTCTCATTTTTTAGCAATTTTTATTTAAAGAAATAAATAAGTCTTGTATGAGATGCAAGGGGGGTAACCCCATCATTTGGGCGAAGTGTAGAGAGAAATACCCAATATGGAGTGACGATAAAGAGACCTATCTATCTACAAATTCTATTTGTCCAATAGACCTTTGTCAATGGAAATACAATGGTAAGAAAACCAATTAGATACAAAAAAGAAATAAAAAAAGGACTTTTGTTGGATTGGCACAACATAAATGCAGCAAAAAAAAAAAAGGACTAAAAAATGAGCAAATTGTGTCTAAATAATTAAGGGGTACTAGTGACCCTCTCCCACTTTTTTATTCATTTAGTTCTTTAATTAACTCCAATAGTTCTTTAATTAACTCCAAGTTTTTTCTTTATCTTTAAAGAATTCCGCCTTCCTTAAAATATCATAAACAGTTCTTGTAGGTTGAGCACCCTTTTCAAGGAAATAGAGAATAGCTGGAACATTTAAACAAGTTTGATTCTTTATTGGATCATAAAAACCCACTTTTCGAAGATCTCTTCCTTCTCTTCGAGATCGAACATCAATTGCAACGATTCGATAGACAGCTTATTGGGATAGATGTAGATAAACAATGCCCCCCCTAGAAACGTATAGGAGGTTTTCTCCTCATACGGCTCGAGAAAATGATTTGAATTTCTGTCTATAATACAAGTAAATAGAAATTAGACTATGACTTGCATTAATTTCCTTAAAGAAAAAAAAACAAATTGCATTTATACTCATGACTCAAGTTGGCTAATTTTGACTGACAGACTTCAAAAATCCTTCGAAATTTTTTGAGTCGTCTCTAAACTCTTTTCTTTATCTCATCTCGAACAAATTTACTTTTTTTCTTTATTCTGATCTAATTCTATTGTTGAGACGGTTGAAAATCGTGTTTACTTGTTCCGGAATCCTTTATCTTTGATTTGTAAAATCCTTGGGTTTAGACATTACTTCGGGAATTCTTATTCTTTTTTCTTTCAAAAGAGTAGCAACATACTCTTTCTTTTTTTATTATTTCCTTCGATAAAGAATTTTCCTCTTCTATAGAAATAGAATATGAACGATCGATTCTGATAGACTTTTAATCAAAAAAGTCTTCCAATCTTTCCAAATTGGACTTTTTTCTTATTTTAACCTTTCGATTTCTATATTAAGGATAGACTTACAAAGTTGGCCTAATTTATTTGTTTTTACTAACCCTAGATTCTTTCCCTTGATAAAAAAATTATGTCTTCTCGAGCTCCATCGTGTACTATTTACTTACAAAGAACCCAGCAGAAATTCCGTTCGGAATGAATAGAACAGACTATGTCGAGCCAAGAGCATTTTCATTACTATGGAAAATGATGGATAGCAAAATCCACAATTGATCATGTCCTTCAAGTCGCACGTTGCTTTCTACCACATCGTTTTAAACGAAGTTTTACCATAACATTCCTCTAATTTCATTGCAAAGTGGTATCGAGAATTGATCCAATATAGATGGAATCATGAATAGTCATTGGTTTTGTACACGAATTCAAACTTGCTATCTATGGAAAAATATGGATAAAAGAAATAAGTATTTATCAGGAAAGACTCTGCAAAGATCCAATTTATTTAAACCCATATTCTATCATATGAATGAAACATAGTTTGAAAAAGAGGAATAAAATAGTTTGCTTAAGACTTTTTTATTATTGAATTTACATCCTCAACCGGGAACTGAAGATGATCAATCCTGAAATGAGAAAGAGCCACTCTATCTCCAACAAATACACTATGCTAATGAAAAGATTGGGAGTTTTTTGGTAGTTCTAAAATTCTCATATTTCTTTGACTGGAGTAACAAAAGAAAGAAAAAAGTAAGTAAAAAAAAGAAAAGTATTATTATTTTTACTTTAGTTCTTTAGTTCGGGGAAAAGAAAGAGGGGGTACTTCTTTTCTTTCCCATTGGGTGTCAAATATATCCTGTAGGAATTCCCACTTCAGGGATATGGAGCATAAGGTTTATCTAAAAAGTTCGAATTGCAAAACACATATTCAAAACACATATGAGTAAGAGTAATGAGTAGCAGGAGCATGTTCTGAATGTGCCTGATAGACCCAAATTTTTCATTAAAATAAAGATATTCAATTTGACTGGACTTGACACTTGATTTTGTTTTCTGAGAAAGAAAATAAATGCTTAAAAATGCATCTAATTTAAGAGTTGATAAGAGATAATTATTCTCTTTAATAAACTTTTGAGTCGTGCAGGGCACAATATGAGTCTATCTTTCGTTTCATCCGAAAGAATCTGGGACGGAAGGATTCGAACCTCCGAGTAACGGGACCAAAACCCGCTGCCTTACCACTTGGCCACGCCCCATTTCATTTTATGCGACACTAATAAACAGTAGTATTTTTATATATTATTCGTCAATCCCACTTCAATTACCTAAAAAATGAGGGGTATTTTCTTGCTAGGATTCTAGACATGCAGATAATATAGAATCCTAAAAATGCATTGATCATTACATAGAATTCTATTAAGATATTATATGAAAGTCGAATTTCTTCCATTCTCGTTTGAGAATGCGAATACAAGGAGGTATTTTGTGTTTGGGAAAGTCCGAAGAAAAAAGAATTTGGAATCCACCTTTTCTTTTCCTTTTTCCCTTAGAAAAATAACTCAATCAAAATCTAATTATCTACTCTACAAGAACGAAATGCTTGTTATGCCTAATATACTTAGTTTAACCTATATCTGTTTTAATTCTATTCTTTATCCGACTAGTTTTTTCTTCGCCAAATTACCCGAAGCTTATGCCATTTTCAACCCAATCGTGGATTTTATGCCTGTCATACCTCTATTCTTTTTTCTATTAGCGTTTGTTTGGCAAGCTGCTGTAAGTTTTCGATGAAATCTTTACTATTCTGTCTGCCAAATTGAATGATGTATTCATTCCAAAAAAAATTTAAAAATGGATAAGAACCAAAAATCTTATATTATGAATCTTCGATTCTAAAATGCAAATTCTTCCCCATTGAATGTATAGCTGCAGCAAAAAATTTGGACCAGCCTTTCTACCCCCTGCACCTACGTTGAGCAGGTACCTTTAGGTACCCAAACAATACCTAAACAAATTTTTGATATTGATAAGACTGCTTATCATAAAGAAATTCTTGCAATTTTTTTCTAATTTCTTTTTGCATTTTAAGGTGTCAAAATAAAAAAAACCATCCTAGTGGATCCGTGTGGTAAGGAAAAAGGGTAATCTATTTCTTAAAAAAAAATCTTGGAGATTATGTAATGCTTACTCTCAAACTTTTTGTTTATACAGTAGTAATATTCTTTGTTTCCCTCTTTATCTTTGGATTCTTATCTAATGACCCAGGACGTAATCCTGGGCGTGAGGAGTAAAAATCCCCAAAAATTTGGGATTTTTTCTTACAAATCGGATTTATTTCGTACATTTATCTATGAGAAAATACGGGGGTCAGAATTCCTTACAATTCGAAAGTCCCAAATGATCCGAGGGGACGGAAAGAGAGGGATTCGAACCCTCGGTACAAAAAAATTGTACAACGGATTAGCAATCCGCCGCTTTAGTCCACTCAGCCATCTCTCCCCGTTCCAAATCGAAAGGTTTTCGTGATATGACAGAAGCAAGAAATAACGATTGCACAAAATCCTTCTTTTTTTTTCATTTCAAAAGTGCATAAAAATTATATTGCCAATTCCATTTTTGTTATATTCTTTTTTCTTAATGTTAATAAAAAAAAGAAGAAAATTCTTTTTTTTTCTTTCTAAAATTCGATATAGGCTGAGAGAGAGAATCAGATATATTTTATCTTCCGCGGACATTTCCATATAGGGCTTGTTAGAATAAAACAAGTGGGTTATAATTTTTTTTGTTCGATTATTTATCAACAAAACAAAAAAGGTTCTTATCAAACCCACCAAAAAATTGGAAAGAAAGATAAAGTAAGTAGACCTGACTCCTTGAATGATGCCTCTATCCGCTATTCTGATATATAAATTCGATGTGGATGAAATTGTTGTATAAGCAGATTTTTTTATTTTCTTAGACTTAGACCGCACAAGTCAAGAATTTTTGACTATATTATGATTTCATATTCTTGGTACTAGACGTTCTATAGGAATAAGAAGAAATCACAACTCTTTTCCGTTACACATAAAAATGGATTTCGAAAGTAAATTTTTCTTTATCTTTCTTTTATTTTTCAGAATCCTATTTTTGTTCTTCCACCCATCCAATAGAGAGCGAAGTAGGAAAAAGGTTTTTCCCTTAATAGGCTTTTCATGGAATAATGCTGAATTCAAATGTTTATTTCTTTATTTCTATAGTATAATAAAAATTAATAGTATAATAAAAATTAATAGTATAATAAAAATTAATCGAATGAAATTCATGGATTTACCATAACCTCGGTTGTGACCCCATAGATAAAAATGCAAAATTTCTATCTTCGAGACCATTGAAAAAAGGCATTTAACGAGAAAGAAATCGTCCATGGATAATCAAACTATCGTATGCCTTGGAAGTAATATGAGGTGCTCGGAAATGGTTGAAGTAATTGAATAGGAGGATCACTATGACTATAGCCCTTGGTAGAGTTACTAAAGAAGAAAATGATCTATTTGATATTATGGACGACTGGTTACGAAGGGACCGTTTCGTTTTTGTAGGATGGTCCGGCCTATTGCTCTTTCCTTGTGCTTATTTCGCTTTAGGGGGTTGGTTTACAGGGACTACTTTTGTAACTTCTTGGTATACCCATGGATTAGCAAGTTCCTATTTAGAAGGTTGCAATTTCTTAACCGCGGCGGTTTCCACTCCTGCCAATAGTTTAGCACACTCTTTGTTGCTACTATGGGGCCCGGAAGCACAAGGGGATTTTACTCGTTGGTGTCAATTAGGTGGTCTGTGGACTTTTGTCGCTCTCCATGGGGCTTTTGCACTAATAGGTTTTATGTTACGTCAATTTGAACTTGCTCGGTCTGTTCAATTGCGTCCTTATAATGCAATTTCATTCTCTGGTCCAATCGCTGTTTTTGTTTCCGTATTCCTTATTTATCCACTCGGACAATCCGGTTGGTTCTTTGCGCCGAGTTTTGGCGTAGCAGCTATATTTCGATTCATCCTTTTCTTCCAAGGATTTCATAATTGGACGTTGAACCCATTTCATATGATGGGAGTTGCCGGAGTATTAGGCGCGGCTCTACTATGCGCTATTCATGGGGCTACCGTGGAAAACACTCTATTCGAAGATGGTGATGGTGCAAATACCTTCCGAGCTTTCAACCCAACTCAAGCGGAAGAAACTTATTCAATGGTCACTGCTAACCGCTTTTGGTCTCAAATCTTTGGTGTTGCTTTTTCCAATAAACGTTGGTTACATTTCTTTATGCTATTTGTACCCGTCACCGGTTTATGGATGAGTGCTATTGGAGTAGTTGGCCTGGCTCTGAACCTACGTGCCTATGACTTCGTTTCCCAGGAAATCCGTGCAGCAGAAGATCCTGAATTTGAGACTTTCTACACCAAAAATATTCTTTTAAACGAGGGTATTCGTGCGTGGATGGCAGCTCAGGATCAGCCTCATGAAAATCTTATATTCCCTGAGGAGGTTCTACCACGTGGAAACGCTCTTTAATGGAACTTTCGTTTTAGCTGGTCGTGACCAAGAAACCACCGGCTTTGCTTGGTGGGCTGGGAATGCCAGACTTATCAATTTGTCCGGTAAACTACTTGGAGCTCACGTAGCCCATGCCGGACTAATCGTATTCTGGGCCGGAGCAATGAACTTATTTGAAGTAGCCCATTTCGTACCAGAAAAGCCCAT